TATCTCTTCATGTTCAAAACAACAAGATTGTTTAGATCCGATCGGACTAAATAGCATCCATTTTTTTTTTTCAAAACTTAGACTTGTATCATAACATAGATATTTATTGAGTGGAATATGGTGGTATAACATGTGGCTTCCGACGAACATAAATGAAAGAACTCTTATGCATGCAGAAACACGATATATGGGTAAATGAATTCTAGCTATTTTCAAATAGATCAGGATCGGCGGTGGGCGGATGTCTGAAATGGAAAGTCAATGTCTCTATATGTATGTTAATATCTAGAGTAGAATCATATGAAGGGGATGTTATTATTTTAGATCTAACCAATTTGATGAATTACTCCTAAAGGTTCACAGCAAAATAGTGCTAGTTGATGAGAGTTATTTCGGAAACAAAAAGAGTAAAGTCAAATTCATTTGGGTTATTCTCTTAATTCCAATAAAATGCAACCGGATCAAGTATGAGTTGGCGATCAGAACGTATATGGATAGAACTTATAACGGGGTCTCGAAAAACAAGTAATTTCTGCTGGGCCTTTATCCTTTTTTTAGGTTCATTAGGATTCTTATTGGTTGGAATTTCCAGTTATCTTGGTAGAAATTTGATATCTTTATTTCCGTCTCAGCAAATCATTTTTTTTCCACAAGGGATCGTGATGTCTTTCTATGGGATTGCGGGTCTCTTTATTAGCTCCTATTTGTGGTCCACAATTTCGTGGAATGTAGGTAGTGGTTATGATCGATTCGATAGAAAAGAAGGAATAGTATGTATTTTTCGTTGGGGATTTCCTGGAAAAAATCGTCGCATCTTCCTCCGATTCCTTATAAAAGATATTCAGTCCGTCAGAATAGAAGTGAAAGAGGGTATTTATGCTCGTCGTGTCCTTTATATGGAAATCAGAGGTCAGGGGGCTATTCCCTTGACTCGTACTGATGAGAATTTGACTCCACGAGAAATTGAACAAAAAGCTGCTGAATTGGCCTATTTCTTGCGTGTACCAATTGAAGTATTTTGAGAAATGAAAACGGAAGAATGAATGCTTTCTCGACAGGAGGGAAAAACTCAAGACTCCTTTCTATAACATAATTTAACTGAAGTTTCTTCAGAACGCTCATTCGAGCCAAAGCAAACGTATACGGAACAACCATAAAACAAACTCTTTTTGTCCACAAAAATGGTCTTTTATACGTATGGAAATCCACTCAACTCAATTCAGTAACAAATTGAAATACTAGATTCATCTCATATATAAAAATATTTCAAAATCAAAAAATTTCTCTTTTTATTTTAAGTCCAATATTTGTTTTGTTGGAATTGATACTTTAGATCCAGATAGATCATATCTTGTAAATTATTTCTTTTTTGTCAATCGACGTTTCTTCTTTTGCGCTCCTTAATAACCAAACAATTGAATCGCTTATAATGATAACTATCCAATTTCTGTCTTCTTTTGCTACTCATTTTTGATCATCACAATATTCTTCAGAAATTTATCTCAATTATTCTATTCCTGGACTATGGGTAGGGTAGTCAGTGAAATTTTTTGAAATAGTTGATATTTTGGTAGAATGATAGAAAAGGAATTCTTTCGTCTCAAAATCTGAATAATATTCATTACTTGAAGTGGTTCTTTCGGGCATTCATCGAAAGGAAACACTTGCTTCGAATTTGACCAAGTGAGATATCTGGAAACAATATTTTTTTTTATTATTTCTTCATTCTAAATTCGAAGTGGATTCTTATTCTATTTCTGTATTCTTTCTAGATTCAAGGACTAACCACGAATCACAAATAAAAAAAAAAAAACAGTGAATAGATTCGTAGGTTCGATACCTCGTAATAGAACTCATGCTTGATAGAAATATTAGATCGCATAGAGTCGACGAATGAGATGGGTTCATTAACAATTCACAGATGAAAAAACGGCAAAAAAGAAAGCATTCACTCCTCTTCTTTGTATCTATAGTATTTTTGCCCTGGTGGATTTCTCTCTCATTTAATAAAAGTCTGGAATCTTGGGTTACGAATTGGTGGAATACTAGGCAATCTGAAACTTTTTTGAATGATATTCAAGAAAAGAGTATTTTAGAAAAATTCATAGAATTAGAAGACCTCCTCCTTTTGGAGGAAATGATAAAGGAATACTCGGAGATACATCTACAAAAGCTTCATATAGGAATCCACAAAGAAACGATCCAATTAATCAAGATACACAATGAGGATCGTATCCATACGATTTTGCACTTCTCGACAAATATAATCTGTTTCATTATTCTAAGTGGTTACTCTATTCTGGGTAATGAAGAACTTGTTATTCTTAACTCTTGGACTCAGGAATTCCTATATAACTTAAGCGACACAATAAAAGCTTTTTCTATTCTTTTATTAACTGATTTATGTATCGGATTCCATTCGCCCCATGGTTGGGAACTAATGATTGGCTCTGTCTACAAAGATTTTGGATTTGTTCATAACGATCAAATTATATCGGGT